TGGAAACAAGACCAGATATAATTTGATCATTATGACCAAAGCCAAAATCTTTGTAGACAGAACCAATCATTAGTTCCCAACCGTGGGGTGAATGAAATCCGATACATAAATCAGTTAATAAAAGAATCAAAAAAGCTTTTATTGTATCACTTAAGTTATATAGGAATTCCTGAGCCCAAGAGTTAAGACTAACAAGTTCTTCATTACCTAAAATAGAAAAACCGCTTAGAATAACAAAACAGATTATATTTGTCGAGAAGTGCAAAATCGTATGGATACGATCCTCGTCGTGTATCTTGATTAATTGGATCGTTTCTTTGTGGATTTCTATAGGAAACTTTTGTAGATGTGTCTCCGAGCATTCTTTGATCATTTCTTCCAAGAAGAGGATTTCCTCTAATTCTATGAACTTTTCTAGAATACTTTTTTCTTGAATATCATTCAAAAAAATTTCGGATTGACCAGTATTCGACCAATTAGTAACCCAAGATTCCATACTTTTAGTAAATGAGAGAGAAATCCACCAGGGCAGAAATACTATAGATGCAAGATACAAAAGAGGAGTTAATGCTTTTTTTTTGCCATTTTTCACCTGTTCATTTTTAATTAACCCATTTCATTTGTCGACTCTATGTGATCAAATATTTATTTCAAACATGAGTTCTAGACAAGGTATCAAACCTTTGAATTTATTTTATTTGTGATTTTGTTTTAATCTAGAAAGAATACAGAAATAGACTAAGACTCCACCTCGAGTTCGACTGAAGAAATAATAAAAAATCGTGTTTCCAGATATCTCAATTCATCAAATTCCAAACAAGTGTCTCCTTTCGATGAATGACCAAAAAAAGTCCTTTCAGGAATGAATATTGTTGAGATTTTGAGACGAAAGAACTCTTTTTCTATCAAAATTTCCAATACAATATTTCAAAAAAATTCCAACGATTCCCCATATTCAAGAATAGAATAATTGAGAGAAAGATATTGTGATGATCAAAAAAATGAGCGGCAAAACAAGACAGAAATGGGCCGGTTATCATTATTAAGAAAACCCACTATGGGTTAGTAAAGAACACAAACGAAAGGATAAAAAAGGGTCGATTGACAAATGACAAAAAGAAAAAGAATTTACAAGATATGATTTATCTGCATCTAAAGTATCACTTAGTTATAGAAAAAACGAGATTCTTGCATTTTTTCCCTCCTGCTGAAAAAGCATTCGTTCTGCAGCCCAGCTCCTTTTCTCAAAAGACTTCAATTGGTACGCACAAGAAATAGGCCAATTCCGCAGCTTTTTGTTCAATTTCTCGTAGAGTCAAATTCTCATCAGTACGGGTCAACGGAATAGCCCCACGGCCTCTGATGTCCATATAAAGGATACGGCGGGCATAAATACCCTCTTTAACTTCTATTCTAATGGATTGAATATCTTTTATAAAGAATCGGAGGAATATGCGACGATTTTTTCCAGGAAATCCCCAACGAAAAATACACACTATTCCTTCCTTTCTGTCGAATTGATCATAACCACTACCTACATTCCAGGAAATTGTGCACCACAAATAGGAACTAATAAAGAGACCCGCGATCCCGTAGAAAGACATCACGATCCCTTGTGGAAAAAAAAGGATTTGCTGAGACGGAACAAAAGATATCAAATTTCTACCAAGATAACTGGAAGTTCCAACCAATAAGAATCCTAATGAACCTAAAAAAACGATAAGCGCCCAGCAAAAATTACTTAGTTTTCGAGACCCCGTTCTAAGTTCTATCCATATATGTTCTGATCGCCAATTCATACTTGATCCGATTGTATTTTATTAGAATTGAGAGAATACCCCAAATGATTTTGACTTTACTTTTTTTGTTTCCGAATGAACTCTCATCAACTAGCACTAGTTTAATGTGAACTAGCACTAGTTTGATGGGAACCCTTAGGAGTAATTCATCAAATTGGTTAGATCTAAAATAATAACATACCCTTCATATGATCCCAATATACATATATACATAGAGATCCACCAACTTTACATTTTAGGCATCCAGCAATCCCGAGCTATTTCAAACTAGCTAGAATTCAGTTACTCATAGATCATTTTCTGCAGGCATAAGAGCTTTTTCCTTTATGTTCGGCGGAAATCACATGTTCTGCCATATTTCCCGAAATAAATATCTGTGTTATGCTACAAGTCTAAGTTTCAAAAAAACAGATGAGATTGGGTCCCCTCAGATCTAAACAATCTTGTTTTTTTGAACATGAAGAAATAAAGAAGCCATTGCAATTGCCGGAAATACTAGGCCTACTAAAGGCACAAAAATAGAGGGAAAGTGGAAAGTTGTCATAAAATGGGTACCTCGATTTACTATTTGTACCTGTTCTTATTTTTTTTTAATATCATATTTTTTATTTATACTAATTATAATTAATAATTGTAATTATTATGAATTCGTAGTTATTATTAATTAATTTAATTTGAAAAATATTATTCGAGATATAAGTATCTAAGTGAGGATATAGAATAAGTCCAAGGAATGTAGAACTAAATAAATGGACTTATTCATCTATCTACATGAAAGATACATATGATAATCCATTTTATCATTTTTCTTCAGTTCTTTGTGTTTTGGTCTTGTCTTCGAATTTAATAAAGAAAGAGTTTCTTATAAATTATCGAAAGATTCGTTAGAATGCGACACAACCGGGATTTTTAGTGAAAATGGAATTTTCGGGAGATGAAGAAAGATACAAAACTATATATCTATTTTTTCTCTATTTGAATTTGATTCTATACGTAAGACGAAATTCATTTTATTTGCCCAATTTCACGAAAGAAAGAACTCGCGTTTTTATCTTGTTGATAGAGACTTCTTAATTAGTAATCGGGAATCTAGGTAAAAAAAGAGTTATCCGCAACTTTAACTTTTGATTCTTTCTACAATTAGATCTTAGGTCACCAAGGAAAACCCCATTCTTATATTACTTTGATTCCGATAAGCTAAGATTCCGATAAGCTAAGATTCCGATAAGCAAACAAGTAGTTTGCTACAAATAAAAAAATGGAACTTAGTGCGCTCTACTTGATTGAATTGGAATTCAAAGGAAAGAAGGCGTGGAGCTTAAATAACTCACTCAGAACACTTTTTAAAAGATTACGTGGTACGATTAGGTCGAACAAGCCCTTCTGGAATAAATATTCAGCCGCTTGTGAGCCTTCGGGTACTGTTTTATTCAATGTTTGTTCAATTACTCTTTTACCCGCAAATGCAATGTAGGAATTTGGTTCGGCAATAATAATATCTCCCAACATACCAAAACTCGCTGTTACCCCACCAGTAGTAGGAGATGTAAGGATGGATACATACAATAACTTTTTATTTGATTGGTAATCATATAAGGCAGACGATATTTTAGCCATTTGCATCAAGCTCAAACTTCCTTCTTGCATGCGCGCCCCCCCCGAAGCGCACACTATAATAAGAGGTATAAATTGATTGGTAGCGTACTCAATCAAACGGGTGATTTTCTCCCCGACTACGGATCCCATACTCCCCCCCATAAACTGAAAATCCATAACCCCAATTGCTACGGGAATACCATTTAGTTGACCTACGCCTGTTTGAACAGCCTCGGTTAATCCTGTCTTTCGTTGATAAGAATCAATACGATCTTTATAAGGCTCCTCCTCCGAATGAAATCCAATGGGATCTAGGGAGACCATGTCTTCATCCATAGGATCCCAAGTACCGGGGTCGATCGAAACTTCGATTCTTTCTGAACTACTCATTTTCAAATGATATCCACATTGTTCACAAATATTCATTTTTGATTTCAAAAATTTCTTATAATTTAATCCATAACAATTTTCGCATTGAACCCACAAATGCCTGTATTTTTGAGTTGTATCGAGATCACTAGACCTTTGTTTTAGAGTTAAATTACTATTCTTCGCGTGGGTTCGTATACCGGACCTCCCACTTTCACTACTAGTTTTACGTTTATCAAAAACGCACCTATAAATGTAACTGTCACTACTATCACTTACAGTGGACGTATCAATACAGATTTGAGACTGAAGATAATTGTCAATGCAACTAGTAATGTGATTATTCCAACTAGATTGAGTATCATACATGTAACGATTGTATAAGGAATCCTCATTCGTAGATCCATTATTCATATAACTAGAATTGCGATAACGAGAAAAAGAACTTTCCAATTCACTCAGAAAAGGAAAAGAATAATCGTTGTCAATCTCAAAAATCTGATTTTCAATATCAAAATAGATAGAATAACTGTCTCCATTAATATCCCTAACTAAAAAAGTATCATCAGAGATGAAATTCCGAATGTATTTGGCGGGATCGACATTACTATAACTAGAATTGTCACGACCCCTCCAACTATGAATGTTGTTAGCCCTACCTTTTCTATTCGGATCTTCACTTTCACTAGGACCAAGATTGTCCATTAATTTCTTTATCCCATACTTGCATTCTAACTCCTTATTAAAGACCATCGAATTAAACCACCACCTTTCCATAGAGTTTTCGTGCCCCCTCTTTGTATAAAAAATACAATAGATGAATAGTCATTCGATCCACAATTCTTTATTTTTATTTGAATATCTTATTCCCTATCAAACTAAACATAGAAATTAAATCACTACTAATAGGATAATAGGAAGTGTGAAAAAGGATTCTCTTTTGTGGGAATCCGGGGGTAAGACTTCACTATATATGAATATAGTGGAATCCCCTTTTTATTCGAAATTGAAAAATTAAATAGAATTATAAAAGGCGGGTTTTCCTCTGTCTTCGCATCGAACAAAAAAATAAAAATTTGTTCTAGGAGAGAACAAATTTTTTCGTAAAATCTCGTCTAATAACAAGTAATAAATTAAGGTTCTATTCCAACACGGAACGAAAAAGACAATATACAGGATGGGTCAAAATATTTGTGATACTTCGGGTTGATTCGGGGAAACTACAGAATATATAAA